ATGACCTACTTAACTCAGTGGTTAGAGTGTTGCTTTCATACGGCAGGAGTCATTGGTTCAAATCCAATAGTAGGTAGAACTTATTCTATATCAGAATCCATAGTATTTAAATCCATAGTATTTAATAAGTTTTTCTACTCATATTATTTTCTTTTCTTTTTATTGATTTTTTATCTTTTCCATTTCATTTCTCTATTTCATTTTTGAATTGAAAAAATGGAAAATTTCCGTTGTATTAGAATCGGATTCTATATTATGATTATGATTCTATTCAATTAGCAGAGAATCAAAAGAACTTCCGTATATACGGAAGTTCTTTTGATTCTCTGCTAATTAGTTATAGTTACGAAATCGCGTTGATGGCCTCTACTCGTGCCCTAGCTCGTCTGAGAGCTAGATTTGCCTCAATTATTTGTCTCTTGCCCTCAGCTTTTCTCAAGCTAGCTTTTGCTATTTCAAGAGTTTGCTGAGCTTCTTGTGGATCAATGTCACTACCCTTCTCCGCATCATTTACTAAAACAGTGATCTCATTATTGCCTATTCTAGCACAACCCCCCATCAGAGCTATCTTTAACCATTGGTCGTTAAGGCGTATTCTCAAAATACCGATATCGACGGCTGTGGCAATAGGCGTGTGATTTGGTAATATGCCAATTTGCCCACTATTTGTGGATAAAATGATTTCTTTCACTTCTGAATCCCAAACAATTCGATTCGGGGTCAGTACACAAAGATTTAAGATCATTTCTTTAAGTTGTTCTCCATTTCTAAGTTCATAGCCTTCGCAGTAGCTTCATCAATATTACCTACTAAATAAAAGGCCTGCTCGGGAAGACTATCTAATTCTCCGGAAAGGATCAATTGAAACCCTCTAATTGTTTCTGCTAAACCGACATATTTTCCCGGAGAACCGGTAAAGACTTCGGCTACGAAAAAGGGTTGTGATAAGAAACGCTCAATTTTTCGTGCTCTTGCTACAGTTAAGCGATCCTCTTCGGATAATTCATCCAACCCAAGGATAGCTATAATGTCCTGAAGTTCTTTGTAACGTTGTAAAGTTTGCTTAACGCTTTGCGCAGTTTTATAATGTTCGCTACCAACAATCTGAGGTTGTAGCATAGTTGACGTTGAATCTAAAGGATCTACTGCCGGATAGATACCTTTAGCAGCCAATCCTCTTGATAATACAGTAGTAGCATCTAAATGTGCAAATGTCGTGGCAGGAGCAGGGTCAGTCAAATCGTCCGCAGGTACATAAACCGCTTGAATAGAAGTTATAGACCCCGTTTTGGTAGAAGTAATTCTTTCTTGTAAAGAACCCATTTCGGTACTAAGAGTGGGTTGATAACCCACAGCAGAAGGCATTCTACCCAATAAGGCGGATACTTCAGACCCTGCTTGGACGAAACGGAAGATATTGTCGATAAATAGAAGTACGTCTTGTTTATTAACATCTCGGAAATATTCCGCCATAGATAAGGCGGTCAAACCAACTCTCATACGAGCTCCCGGCGGTTCATTCATCTGACCATAGACTAGGGCAACTTTTGATTCTGTAATATTTTTTTCATTAATTACTCCAGATTCTTTCATTTCCATGTAAAGATCATTTCCTTCACGAGTACGTTCACCTACTCCGCCAAATACGGATACACCCCCATGAGCTTTCGCAATATTGTTGATTAATTCCATAATGAGTACTGTTTTACCTACCCCAGCTCCTCCGAAAAGCCCGATTTTTCCTCCACGGCGATAAGGGGCTAAAAGATCTACGACTTTAATTCCTGTTTCAAAAATAGATAATTTTGTATCTAACTGTATAAAGGGAGGCGCAGATCTATGAATAGGGGATGTTGTGCGAGTATCTACAGGACCTAATTCGTCAATGGGTTCTCCGAGCACATTGAAAATTCGGCCTAGAGTTGCCCCGCCGACTGGAACACTTAGAGGAGCTCCTGTGTCAATCACTTCCATTCCTCGCGTTAATCCCTCTGTAGCACTCATAGCTACAGCTCGAACTCGATTATTTCCTAATAATTGCTGTACTTCACAAGTTACATTACTTTGTTGGCCGATACTATCTCGACCCTTAATTACCAAAGCGTTGTAAATATTAGGCATCTTCCCCGGAGGAAAAGCTACATCTAGCACTGGGCCAATGATTTGAGCGATATGCCCTAGGTTCGTTTTTTCAAGTGCGGAAACTTCAGGACCAGAAGCAGTAGGATGGATTTTCATAATAATGGAAACTCTAAGACCAGAAGCAGTAAGATTGATTCTCATAATCATAATAATATAATAATAAATAAAATATGTCGAATTCTTTTTTTTTTTCGAAAATTTTCGAGTCCAAAAGAAATCTTCAATAGCAAGTAACAAGTTGATCGATTAATTTAATAAGAAAAAGAAATGGGAGTTAGTGCTTGATTTGATTGGTATCATTCAAGGACTCAAATTCCATTGTTTACTTATTTTCAATTTCAATGAGTGAATTTTCAAG